TTAATTTCTTCTCCTATACAAAAACCAGCAAGACCTACCCCATTGGTAATTCCATCAATGACACCCTTATCGAAAAACTGCGTTAGTTCGGTTAATCCTCTTATACCCAGGGTAAAGACCCTAGTATAGAAAATATCTATATAACCGCGATTATATGACCAACTGTATATCTTTTTTTTTACTTGATCCAAAAAATACTTTTTCGGACTCTCTTTTACAAGGGAATTTTTAAAATATAAATTATGAAAAAAAGAATAAGCAGATCCATAGAAGATATATGCTATGAATAGACCAAACATAGCTAGACTTACAGAAGAAATTGCATTAGTGATAAATTCATATGAATTTATGGAAGAATTAGAACTTTCCTGGAAAAAGCTTATTGAGGGAGTTAACCACTTTGATAATATGGTTAACTCCGCTATTCCATTATCCATTACTCCATTATCAAAATGGATTCCTATGGATCCAATGAACAAAGTAAAAAGCAGTAATATAAAAAGAGGGAATAGCATAGTATTTCCCGTTTCATGAGGATAGACAAAAGTGTTTTTAACCCCAAAGGAAGTACTAAAGGACCCTATCCTATTTCTTGTATTACCATGAATTTTGGATATATTTTGTGAAAAAAAAGAAACTCCACTCTTCGTTGTTGATAAAATGAAATCTCTATTCACTCCTTTGGGTATCCTTTTTCCCCATAAGGATATTGAATACAACGAGCCCTCTTTAGTGCTACTGTAATTTTGAAAATGAACACGCAGGTACCCATCAAAAGTAAGTAAATATATCCGAAACATATAAAACGCAGTTAATCCTGCAGTAAAAGAGGCTATTATTCCAAAAAAGGGTGAATACAACCAACTATTACTAAGGATTTCATCTTTGGACCAGAAGCAAGCAAGAGGTGGAATACCACAAAGAGAAAGCGTACCCCATAAAAAAGTAGTTCTTGTAATTGGAACGTATTTTCTTAAACCACCCATAAGAACCATATTCTGACTTTTATCTGGTGAATATCCAACAAGAGGTTCCATTGAATGAATAACGGATCCGGATCCCAAGAACAATAAAGCTTTCGAATAAGCATGAGTGATCAAATGGAATAAAGCAGCTTGATAAGAACCTATACCTAGAGCTAACATCATATAACCCAATTGAGACATTGTAGAATAGGCTAAGCTTCTTTTAATATCTCTCTGAGCAAGAGCTAAAGTAGCTCCTAAGAAGAGTGTTATTGTACCTACTAAAGAAATGAAACTCATTATTAAAGGTAGGGATATGAAAAGAGGAAGAAGTCGAGCTAGAAGAAAAATCCCCGCAGCAACCATAGTTGCTGCGTGTATAAGAGCCGAAATGGGAGTGGGTCCTTCCATAGCATCGGGTAACCATACGTGAAGAGGGAATTGTGCAGATTTTGCAACTGCACCAAGGAATAATAAAAAAGCACACAAAGTAGTAAGTAAGGAATTAATCCCATTATTAGGAATCCAGTTATTAGCTATTTTGAACAAATCCCGAAACTCTAAACTACCTGTTATCCAAAAAAAACCTAAAATTCCTAATAACAGACCAAAATCCCCTACACGATTAGTTACAAAAGCTTTTTGACAAGCACTCGCTGCAATTGGCCGTGTAAACCAAAAGCCTATCAATAAATAGGAACACATTCCCACAAGTTCCCAAAAAAAATAAATTTGTATCAAATTGGAACTAGTAACCAATCCCAACATGGAAGTATTGAAAAAACTTATATAAACAAAAAATCTCAAATATCCTTCATCGTGAGACATATAATCGTCACTATAAATAAGAACGAGGATTCCTACTGTAGTAATTAGTATTAACATAATAGAAGTAAGCGGGTCGATCAAGTATCCAAATTCTAAGGAAAAATCATTATTGACGGTCCAAGACCATAGATATTGATAGATAGAACTTCCATTTATTTGTTGAATAGATAGGTGAACTGAGAATACCATAGCTATACTTAAGAGTAAAACACTAGGAAAAGCCCATATGCGACGAAGATTTTTTGTTGCTGTCGGAATAAGAATAAGTCCAAACCCCATTGACATAATAACTGGAAGTGGGAGAAGAGGGATTACCCATGCATATTGATATGTATGTTCCATAAGAAAAGAAATGGAAATTTTTACTTCAATTTTTTTATAAAATAAAATTGTTTCCGATTCACCAAACCAATTCTTATCTCTTTCTGAAGGAATAAAAAAAAAAAAAAGAATAAGACAAAATACTGGAATTCTTCATTTTTCCAAATTTCTCTCATTGAAATAATCAAAAATGAAGAATGGGTTTACTTGGTTAAATTCAAAAAGTTAATCAAATAACTTTGTTACTTAGTTATTATCTAAAGAAGGATATTTATTAAAATATAAAAAAGGATTGAATCATTTTACTTTCTATTCATTTTTTTATTCATTTTTGTATTTCTTTCTATTACAATGAAGATGAAGCAACTCTCATGTTTCGTAACTGATTGATTGAATTCCAATGAAAACCTATGTTTATAGGAAATTCTCGAATATTCCTTACTTCATATAGAACTGAAATCCTAATGACTAGAATTACCTAAGTTTTAGAATGTCTTGTTTAAGAGACTAACTATTTTTTTTTTTTTTTTGATTGGAATTCAATTATGGAATACCATTCTGAACTTAATTAACTATTTGAATTTTCCCTTCCTTTTATCCCCCCATCTTATATGGGGGATAGACCCCCGTACCATATATCTATATATGAATTATACTTGATATATAAATTGATTTAAATAGAAAACCTTTGTATATATTCTATATTATTAAAACAAAATCCAAAATATATATGAAAAATATGCTAAATGAAAAATATGCTAAAAAATTCTTGTCTTATCCGCATTAGAGAAAATGAAATAAAAAAGAATTCAGAATTTCAGTTCAGTATCTAAGTATAAATACTAAGAAAAAGCAGAAAGAAGGATTGATTTGCGGCAATAGATGTCTTTCACATACAACTAGAAAAAAGTAATCTCCTTTTTAAATGGCAGTTCCAAAAAAACGTACTTCGATGTCAAAAAAGCGTATTCGTAAAAATCTTTGGAAGAAAAAGACTTATTTTTCCATAGTACAATCTTATTCTTTAGCAAAATCAAGATCATTTTCCAGCGGCAGCAAGCATCCAAAACCAAAGGGTTTTTCTGGGCAACAAACAAATAATCTGGTTTTGGAATAATTTGAATTGACCTATCCAAAAGAAATTCCAATTATTTAATATGAATAATTCGGATTAATTAATGAATGTACTTTTATGTGTCGAATTCCTCGGTACAATATTCTTAGAACTAACCCCTCTGATATATAGAACAAAAGTTTTTGCTATACTGTGTCCTAAGTATTCTTTTCCTATCAACGAACTTTTCATAATAGAATCCTCATAATAAAATATGAGGATTCTATTATGAAAAGTAGAGTATTCTTGCAATAGGACTTACAACTTCTACCTATCTTATCCAAAATCCACAAATAAATTGGTTTAGGCTTGGTAAATCGTATTAATAAGAGAATAAAGGCTTTCATTCTAGAAATTTTGCTAAAATCCAAAATTCTTTGTATTTAATGATGAAATTCTAGAAATTCTAATGGATAGATAGAAAAGGTTTTTTGGATTTTGTCCATTGCATTGAAAGATTTGAAATAATTTCAATGAGAAACTAATTAGAAAAAAATTAGTTCTATATTGCAACTGAGAAAAAACAGTTCCAACTCTTTCAAGCTTTGTTTCTATTGAGCAAAGCAAGAGTTTTTTGTTAAAAAAATCCGCAACGATACTACCAAACGAAGTCTATTTTAATGAAGATTCTAATGTTCCTAAATTCTATGGACTCTCCCAATCTCGACGATTTGCCAGAGAATAACTATTATTCTTTTAAGTTCCCTATTATTTCAAGTTAGCCGCCATGGTGAAATTGGTAGACACGCTGCTCTTAGGAAGCAGTGCTCAAGCATCTCGGTTCGAGTCCGAGTGGCGGCATTCTCGAAAAAGAATACAATAGATTAGAAAATGGATTCAATTCGAAATTTCCTATTTTGTAATGGGACCTTCTCCTTATGCTATTTGCAACTTTAGAACATATACTAACTCATATCTCTTTCTCAACTATTTCAATTGTGATTACGATTCATTTGATAACCTTATTAGTTCGTGAACTTGGGGGATTACATGATTCGTCAGAAAAAGGAATGATAGCAACTTTTTTATCTATAACAGGATTCTTAGTTTCTCGTTGGGCTTCTTCGGGACATTTTCCATTAAGTAATTTATATGAGTCATTGATCTTCCTTTCATGGGCTCTGTATATTCTTCATACGATTCCTAAGATACAGAACTCTAAAAATGATTTAAGCACAATAACTACGCCAAGTACTATTTTAACGCAAGGCTTTGCCACGTCGGGTCTTTTAACTGAAATGCATCAATCCACAATACTAGTACCTGCTCTACAATCTCAGTGGTTAATGATGCATGTCAGTATGATGTTACTAAGCTATGCAACTCTTTTGTGCGGATCCTTATTATCCGCCGCTCTTCTAATCATTAAATTTCGAAAGAATTTCGATTTCTTTTCTAAAAAGAAAAAAAATGTTTTACTTAAAACATTTTTCTTTAGTGAGTTTAGTGAGATTGAATATTTCTATGCAAAAAGAAGTGCTTTAAAAAACACCTCTTTTCCTTCATTTTCAAATTATTACAAATATCAATTAACTGAGCGTTTGGATTCTTGGAGTTATCGTGTCATTAGCCTAGGGTTTACCCTTTTAACCATAGGTATTCTTTGTGGAGCAGTATGGGCTAATGAGGCGTGGGGATCCTATTGGAATTGGGATCCTAAGGAAACTTGGGCATTTATTACTTGGACCATATTCGCAATTTATTTACATAGTAGAACAAATCCAAATTGGAAGGGTACGAATTCCGCACTTGTAGCTTCAATAGGATTTCTTATAATTTGGATCTGCTATTTTGGTATCAATCTATTAGGAATAGGTTTACATAGTTATGGTTCATTTACATTACCATCTAAATGATTACATAACATAAAACCTTCATGAAATGAAAGTTTTTCCATTTTTGTTTGATTTGAGAACCCCTTGAACGCCTTCTCAAAGGGTTCTCAAAAATTCGAGATATATCTAATTAGACTTAGACTTTTTTACTTTTTTCTGAATTATTTGGTTTTTCCACTATGGAATATAGAGTATAGAGCGGACTAGTTAAAAAAAAAATCCTATTTAGGATAATAATTGGATAAGAGAGCCTCTACCCTGTCAACGGATAGCGAGAGAACAAAATCTGGATAAATACCAATTCCTATTACTGGTAAAAAGATACAGATTAAAAGAAAGAGTTCTCGCGGTCCAGAATCCACAAAATTTGCGTTTGGAACATGAAATAGCTTGTATCCATAGAACATCTGGCGTAACATAGATAATAAATAAATAGGAGTTAATATCATTCCAATTGCCATTACAAAAGTAATTAGCATTTTTGGCATTAACAGAAATTTGGGACTAGTAATTAGTCCAAAAAATACTACTAATTCTGCAACAAAACCGCTCATTCCTGGTAAGGCAAGAGAAGCCATTGAAAAGCTACTAAACATGGTAAAAATTTTCGGCATTGGGATAGATATCCCCCCCAGTTCTTCGAGATAAACAAGACGCATTCTATCACAAGCCGTTCCCGCCAAGAAAAAAAGTGTAGCACCAATAAATCCATGGGATAGTATTTGTAAAATAGCTCCATTGAGTCCAATGTTGGTTATGGAACCAATTCCTATAATTATGAAACCCATGTGAGATACGGAGGAATAGGCTATTCTTTTTTTGAAATTTCGTTGACCAAGAGAAGTTGAAGCTGCATAGATTATTTGCATCGCTCCTATTATTACCAACCAGGGGGAAAATAGATAATGAGCATGAGGTAACAATTCCATATTGATCCGAATCAATCCGTATGCTCCCATCTTTAATAGGATTCCCGCTAAAAGCATACATGTACTGTAATGCGCTTCCCCATGGGTATCTGGTAACCACGTATGTAGGGGTATAATTGGCAATTTGACAGCATAAGCAATAAGGAAGCCCAAATAAAATAGTATTTCCAATGTTGCAGGGTATGATCGATTAATTAATCTTTCCAAATCTAATCTTGGTTCGTTGGAACCATATAAGCCCATACCTAGAACTCCGATTAAGAAAAAAATGGAACCGCCTGCAGTATACAAAATAAACTTTGTAGCTGAATACAGACGCCTCTTTCCCCCCCACATGGATAAAAGTAAGTAAACAGGAATTAATTCTAACTCCCACATGATAAAAAAAAGTAAAAGGTCTCGCGAAGAAAATAATCCTATTTGACCACTATACATTGCTAGCATCAGGAAATAGAATAATCGCGAATTCCGGGTAACCGGCCAAGCTGCTAAAGTAGCTAAAGTAGTGATAAATCCTGTCAATAAAATAGATCCTAATGAAAGTCCATCGATTCCCAATCTCCAGTGGAAATCAAAGACATCTATCCATTTAGAATCCTCCTTTAATTGGATTAAGGGATCCTCCAATTGGAAATGATAACAGAATGCATAAGTCATTAGAAGGAATTCTAATAAACAAATAGATATAGTATACCACCTAACGATTTTGTTTCCCCTATGAGGTAAAAAGAAAATTAATGAACCTGCAAATATCGGCAAAACAACAAGTATTGTTAACCAAGGAAAATAACTCATGATAAAGTGATAAAGACAAGATACGTTTTGACCAGAAAAGCCCGTGCTCGCTTATTTCGAGCACAGGCTTCTTCGGTAAAGAGGAATCAGACGATTCAAGTGGAGTTTTTTGTAACGTATCAATAAGATAGAGCCATGCTGCGGGTTGTTTCAGGCCCTAAATAAACGCGGACACTTAAAAAATCTGTTGGGCAGGCAGATTCGCATCTCTTACAACCCACACAATCTTCGGTTCTCGGGGCAGAAGCAATTTGCTTGGCTTTACACCCATCCCAGGGTATCATTTCTAATACATCTGTTGGACAAGCTCGTACACATTGAGTGCATCCTATACATGTATCATAAATTTTTACGGAATGTGACATTGGATCTATAAATTTTCCTTTTCAACATAAAAATTTTCGATCTGGTAAAAATGAAATTAGTACTATATGAGTCATATGTATTGTAGGCACCAGACGAAGCAATGGTTTATCCAAACTTCAACAAATAAATAATGCAATATATTTCTTAATCCGTTTGTGAGAAAGCGTGAAAAGAGCCAAGAGACTTGAATTTTGGGCTTCAACAATCATAATTATACGAATTGTACATACGAATTCGAACTAGCCAATAAATTGGCTATCGTCTTTTCAATATAAATTATTGCAATATTCAAATTGCAATATCAATGAATTGCAAAAATTCAATAAGTAAAAAAGAATACTATACAATAACCTACTCAAAAAATAGATATTCTAAAATAATAAAATAATAAGAAAATAGTATTCGATTTCTATTCATCTTAATATTTGAATTTTATATTATCATTATATGTGCGCCTTTGTTTATTTGTTTAGAGGATTCTATGTCTAATTATTCAAAAGTCTAATTATTCAAAAAATTAGATTGATTGATACGAGTTGATTTCCTGTTACGATGGATGGAAGAAAGAATGGATAGTCCAATAGCTGCTTCAGCAGCCGCAAGGGCTATAACAAAAATTGCGAAAATGTCTCCTTTTAATTGGCGACTATCAAATAGATCAGAAAATGTTACGAGATTTAGATTAATTGAATTCAGTATAAGTTCAAGACATATTAGAGCTCTAACCATGTTTCGGCTTGTGATCAATCCATAGATACCAATCGAAAATAAATAGACACTCAAAAAAAGTACATGCTCAAACATCATTAACTAACTCCTTATCAATCTCGATTCATTTCAATATGAGGACAAGAATTGAACCGATTCAATTAATTAGAATAGAACAATTACACAACAAAAGAGAAAAGAAGGTATTTGTTGGCAGTAGATGGGTTTTACTAAATCAAAATTGTGATTCTTTAGTTATTTATTTTAGTTACTTATTTTAGATTTGAAATTCTAAGAATTTTGACTCATTCTAAGTATTTCTTATTGCCGAGCCATAGTAATTGCACCTATTAAAGAAACTAGAAGAATTATGGAAATGAGTTCAAACGGAAGATAAAAATCAGTTGCTAAATGAATCCCAATTTGTTGAACGTTATTTATGAGACCCTGTTCTACTATTTGGTTTGATCTTGTAGTCCAAAGAATTCCATACCATGACGTATCTGGGATAGTAGTCATTAGTGAAAAAAGAATAGTTATACAAACGAGTGAAGTGAACCCATCTCCAATAGTCCAATAATTCTTATTTTTAGACCATTCTGAGCCATCTATGAACATTACGGCAAATATGATCAAGACATTTATGGCTCCCACATAAATAAGAAGTTGTGCGACAGCTACAAAGTAGGAATTCAATAAAATATAGAATAAGGATATACAAATAAGAACTAATCCCAGCGAAAAGGCAGAATAAATTGGGTTGGTAAGTAATACTACTCCTATGCCCCCTAGTAGAAGAAAAAATTCCCCAAATAGCACAAGAATCTCATGTATTGGTCCAGGTAAATCCATTATGGATAAGAATAAATTAATAGTATAAAATTTTTCATGAACTGACTAAAACTAAAAGATTCAAGGAAGGAAAAAGGGATTAGGATATTTTTTGTATATAAGTTGTATAGTTAGAAATCACATCACGAAAATCTACTTTCATTTTAAATCAGGAATAATTTGCAATAAGCAGTAGTTATTCGTTTTTCTTTATAGTTAGTAAAGAACTATTGGATTTTTCTAACAAAAAAGAAAAATCCTAGTAATTAGTAATCGTTCTTGAATTCAAAGATTTTTCTTCGTCTATTTTACTTTGAGTCGAATTCCTAATTGTTTGAATTGTGTAATCTCCCATTATGGAGATTGGTAACCGACTCAAAGCAATTTGATTGTAATTCAATTCATGACGATCATAAGTAGAAAGTTCATATTCTTCAGTCATTGATAAACAGCTTGTCGGACAGTACTCAACACAATTACCACAAAATATACAAACTCCAAAATCAATACTATAATTAAGCAATTGTTTCCTTTTAATATCCTTTTCAAATCTCCAATCCACAAGGGGTAGATCTATCGGGCATACGCGAACACATACTTCACAAGCAATACATTTATCAAATTCAAAGTGGATTCGCCCCCGGAAACGCTCCGATGTAATTGATTTTTCATAAGGGTAGTGAATCGTTATAGGTAAACGATTTGTGTGGGATAAGGTAATTATGAAACTTTGACCAATGTACCTTGCAGCGCGTATTGTTTGTTGACCATAACTCATGAACCCAGTTACCATAGGGAACATATTATAAATATCTATGAAAAAGGTATGTTTCTTTCTCTTGTTTGAGAGAATTTTTGTGTTGAAAATATTCTTACTATTATTGTATTATCTTATTTATAGTGAAACAAGTTGGGAAGAAGTTGTTAATAAGAGATTGCCCAGGGAAATAGGTAAAAGAAATTTCCATCCAAGATTTAATAACTGATCCATTCTCATCCTGGGTAAAGTCCATCTTATTGTGATAGAAATGAAGAGAAATAAATAAGCTTTAGTTAATGTAATAAAGATACCCATTGTCATTTCCAAAATTCCAACCATTTTATTCATTTGGAAAAATCCAAAAAAGGATATATAGGGAATAGAGAAATTCCACCCGCCTAAGTAGAGAACTGTTACAAATAAAGAGGAAACTAATAAATTTAGGTAAGAAACAAGATAAAATAAACCATATTTGATACCGGAATATTCGGTTTGATAACCTGCTACTAATTCTTCCTCTGCTTCTGGTAAATCAAAGGGTAATCTTTCACATTCTGCCAAAGAAGAAATTAGAAAAACCAGAAAACCTATAGGCTGACGCCAAAGATTCCATCCAAAAAAACCATATTTTGACTGTGCTTCAACTATATCAACTGTACTTGAACTGTTAGATAATCATAGTCGATGATAACATCACAGTTCCCACCGCTATTCCAAAACCGTACATGAAACCTTAGCTTCATACGGCTTCTCTATGATCAGAAAAAAGGAAAGGGTTGTTTCATTTCGGTATTATCCCCCTGGGCATAGATAGAATTAGGTAAGATAAAATCGATTGGAAAGTCCTAAATTAGACCAAAGGAATTCCGTCTGCTAGAATAAGAAAAAGCGCTTCCGAATTGATCTCGTCCTTTATAATATAATGAGAATTTTTCTTTGTTCAGCAATAACTTAATCTTGGAATAAAACACTCGTTATAGCAATTAATAAATGAAAAGAATTGGGCATTAGTTCATGAGGAATTCTGTATGAATATGAATAGAGGAAGGAAAGAATAAATAAAGATCTTTTTTTTGTATTGCATTCCATATCTTTTGTCCTATTCTTCTTTCCCCCGGGAGGGGTACTTAAAAAGAAAAAAGGAATAAAGGGTTAATTCGTTCTTGATAGCCATTTCCTTAACAAGTGAATGGGAACATACTCTGGATCGGAATCCGAAGAAAGTACTACTTGATCATTTCTACCAATTTCAAGTCCTTATTATGATTCCTTTTATGAGGAAAAATCTCTAATGCCTTAGATTTCCTCATTACTAATCCTTTATGTACTTTAGTGTTCCTAACCCCTCACTAACTTTTGATGGATTCCTCTTATGATTATAAGTTATAGTAATAACTAGGAATATTCTAGTAATGGAATTCCATATCGCGAATCCTTTATTTTTGCCCGCTTCAAGATATGATGACTAATCAAAAAATCTCAACCTTGGGGTAAAGAGTTTACACTGCTTATGTTTACTTCAACTTTTTTCTTGTACGTAGGAAATGAGATTTTTTCTTTTTACTACAAATTAATAAGCTGTTTTGTTTCACTCATATAGCTATCTAGTTTAACTTACCAACCCGAATATAGAATAAGAAAAGGAAGATAAATATTCAATGGATTTTAGAGGAAAAAGATCCTATTTTAACGAATCACACGTAGAGATATTGCTAGCACACAAAAAGTTAATGGTATTTCATAACTAATAGATTGAGCAGCAGCTCGTAGACCGCCTAAAAAAGAATATTTATTATTTGAGCTATATCCTGCCATAAGAAGACCAATAGGAGCAATACTTGAAATGGCAATCCATAAAAAAACACCAATACTAAGATCGGCTAAAACAAAACGATATCCTAAAGGGATAACTAAAAAACTTAATAAAATTGATATGACTGCTATAGAGGGTCCAATGCTAAATAAAGGAATATCTCCTCGGGATGGCAGGATATCCTCCTTAAAAAGTAGCTTAGTTCCATCGGCTATAGCTTGAAGCAGTCCCAGGGGGCCAGCATATTCAGGACCAATACGTTGTTGTATCGATGCGGATATTTCTCTTTCTAACCACACAATTACCAGTACTTCTATTGTGATTCCCAGTAGGAGGGTCAAAATAGGTAGAATCCATATCAGTCCATAGACTTCTTTTAATAATTCCGATTTCGAAAAAGAATTGATAGTTTCTACCTCTACCCTATCTATTATCATTTCAACGATCAACTTCCCCCATAATGATATCTATACTACCTAATATCGTCATGATATCAGCCAATTTCATTTTTTTAACTAGTTGAGGAAGAATTTGCAAATTAATAAAACCAGGTGGACGAATTTTCCATCTCCAGGGGAAAAGACTATCATCTCCTACCAGATAAATTCCTAATTCACCTTTTGGAGCTTCCACTCTTACATAAAGCTCTTGCTTTGACAATTCAAAATTGGGCGAAGGTTTTTTACCAAGAAATCGATATTCAAAATCATTCCATTCGGAATTCTTTGCTTTCTTAAAGCGTCGGACTTCTAAATTCTCATAAGGACCCCCAGGAATTTTCTCTACAGCCTGTTGAATAATTTTGATGGATTCCCTCATTTCACCCATTCGTACTAAATAGCGAGCTAATGAATCCCCTTCTTTTTGCCATTGGATTTTCCAATCAAATTGGTTGTAAGACTCATAAGGATCAACTTTACGAAGATCCCATTGTATTCCAGAAGCTCGTAACATCGGTCCCGATAAGCCCCAATTTACTGCTTCTTCTCCGCTAATAAAACCGACTCCTTCAACTCGTTCTATAAAAATGGGATTCTGTGTAATAAGTTGTTGATATTCAACAACTCCTCGTAAAAAATAATCACAGAAATCTAAACATTTATCGATCCATCCATAAGGTAGATCGGCGGCTACTCCTCCGATGCGAAAGTAATTATGCATCATTCGCATACCTGTAGCAGCTTCAAATAGATCGTATATCAATTCTCTCTCTCTAAAAATATAGAAAAAAGGAG